AACTTCTTCCGGCCAACGTAATTTTAAAAAAAGAATAGCCTATTCTTCTGTATCGCATATGGGTTTGATACTTATAGGAATTGGTTCTATAACCGACGCAGGACTCAATGGAGCCATTTTACAAATAATTTCTCACGGATTTATTGGGGCGGCCTTTTTTTTCTTGGCAGGAACAAGTTATGATAGAATACGTCTTGTTTATCTCGACGAAATGGGCGGCGTAGCTATCCCAATGCCAAAAATATTTACGCTATTTAGTAGCTTTTCTATGGGCTCTCTCGCATTACCAGGTATGAGTGGTTTTATTGCAGAATTAATCGTATTGTGGGGACTAATTACCAGTCAAAAATATCTTTTCATGCCAAAAATTCTACTGACTTTTGTAATAGCAATTGGAATGATATTAACGCCTATTTATTCATTATCTATGTCACGCCAGATGTTCTATGGATCCAAGTTATTTAATGCCCCTACTTCTTATCTTTTTGATTTTGGACCGCGCGAGTTGTTTGTTTCAATCGCTATCTTTCTACCCATAATAGGGATTGGAATCTACCCGGATTTTGTTCTGTCACTCTCAGTTGAGAAGGTTGAAGTTCTTTTATCTAGTTTTTTATAGAGATTTTTCCTAAAGAAAAAACTAGATAATTTTTTAAAACTTGTTGTAGAATAAACAAAAAAATGCTTTTTTTCTATTATTTTAAATAAAGTGAAAAATGACTTTTCATTTTAACCCGATATGCGCGGTCTTTGCGAGAACCGCGCGAATCACTACACTATTGGTACTGGATTCACGCAGTTCGTTACAAAGTTTTTTATAGACAGCTCGAGTTAGTTTGTATTCGTAAGAAGCTTCCTTAGCTAGACGGTAATGTAAATGAACCATAACTATGTAGCCCTATTCCTAATAGATTAACTCCAAAATAGCATATCCAAATTATCAGAAAACCTAGAGCCGCCACCAGTGCGGAATTTTCACCCGGGAAATTCTTATTTGTTCGAATATGTAAATAAATAGCGAATATTATCCAAGTAATAAAGGCCCAAATTTCTTTTGGGTCCCAACTCCAATATGATCCCCACGCTTCATTCGCCCAGACTGCTCCTGAAATAATACCCGTAGTTAAAAAAAGAAATCCTAGACTAATCACACGATAACTCCAAAAATCCAATTGTTGAATTAATTGGCTCTTGTAATAATTCTTACCAGAAAAAAACGAAGTATTTCTTAAAATAGTATTTCTGTCATAGCTATATTGGATTTCGTTAAATGAAAATGCTTGAAAAAACCGATTACTTTTCTTTCGAAATGTAAAGACTAGAAGTGCAGCGGATAATAATGATCCACACAGAAGAGCGGCATAGCTCAATATCATCATACTTACGTGCATTATTAACCACTCAGATTGGAGCGCAGGGACTAATATTGCAGGTTTCTGTATTTCACTTAAAAGACTTGAAGTAGCAAAGCCTTGGGTAAAAATAGTACTCGAGGCGGTTATTGCGCTTAGATTTTTATTTTTTTTGAAATAGGCGACTATATGAATAAGGGAGAAACTCCACGAAAGAAAGATTAATGATTCGTATAAATCACTTAGTGGAAAATGACCGGAATAAATCCAACGAGTCACTAATAAGCCTGTTAAACACAAAAAGGTCGGTATCATGCCCTTTTCTGATAACTCATATGGTTTTATGAGTTCAGTGACCAATAGGTTGAAAAACCAAATTGAAATGACAATTGAAACAATTGAAAAGGAAATATGATTTAATATATGCTCTAAGGTTGAAAATATCATAAAAAAAAAAAAAAGAGTAATCCCTTAATTTAAGTATAAATGAAAAGCGGGAATTTAATTCATTTTTCATTATAAGATCTATTGTCTGGTGTTTCGAAGACGGCATGCCGCTACTCGGACTCGAACCGAGATGCTCTAGCACTGCTTCCTAAGAGCAGCGTGTCTACCGATTTCACCATAGCGGCTTGTTCGAACCCATAATAGGCTATTTATATTGAATCGTCAAGATTGACAGTGTCACTTCACTGAAAAAATTTTTGAATAACAATTCAAATTCATAACAATTAGTTCCCATTTAACTTATTTCAAAAATTTAAAACAACCAAATGAATTTTCTCGCGGAACATAAAAAAAAACCTTTTTGGATTTTTCTAAAGTAAGACATTGTTTGTATATAATATAATATCCCGAGAGTTTTCGTCTTTTATTGGTTGGGCTGAAATCAAAAAATATCTGAGAACTCTATAGTCATTCCGATAAAGACGAAGTCAGAAAGTTAGACAAGTTTTCAAAATTGAATCAATGAGTTTCTCTCGTTAATTTGAACTAAAGATCTTATTTCTGATCTTCTCTCGATATTCTTTAGATATATAGATAAAGAAAACATATTATTAGCATTTGAATTATAACAAAAAGGTCGATGGGGAAAATAAGACTCCCCACCAACAAAATGAAAAATAGAGTCCTAAAAAAAGGTAAAACCTTGGTTTTTCTTATTGTATTTTTTCTTAGAATTTGCGAAATTTTCAAATTCTTAATGTTCCATTTTTACATATGAACATCACAAAACGGAGTCTATTTAATATTGATTAGTTCAAACTAATAGAGAGTTATAATTGAGAATTTGATAGTAAGACTGAAATAAGCCAATTTTAACGTCAACTAGATTCCGAGTCTTACAACATTTTAGGACTTATTTGCTCGTCGCATAAAAAAACTTTTTGATTTGCCGGTAGAAAGAGATTTTCCTAATGACAAAGCTTTTAACGCCGATGAATATCCCTTCCTTTTCCAAATATTTTGACGAATACGCTTTTTTGATCTAGAAGTGCGTTTTTTTGGAACTGCCATTTCAAAATGAAGAGGTTACTCATTGTTATAGTTGGATGTGAAAGACATCTATTGTTCAAAAGAATCCTTAATTACTATTCATTATCTAGTTATTCTTTTAGTCCTTATCATCACAAATAAATCTAAATATATGAAACTTCTCTACAAGATTCCTACAAATTTTTTGTTCAAAAAGGTTTTTTATACTCTAGAAGGCTTCTAAGAACAAATAAGTTGTATGGATTAGTAGTACTTTTATTTTTCGTTTTTTCTCAGATATTTCTATAATCAGCTATGATATATAAATCTAATTCGTGGAACTAAAAAAAAGAATCTAAAAGATCTATCTCCAGTGCTTTTTGTCATTCGACACTGCATTTCCATGTAATAAAATCGAAGGAAGTATTTCAAAAAACAACTTTTATCTAATACCAAATGGAATCTTTTTTCGAGTAACTAGTCCAACGAATCCGTCTAAAATTTTTGAAATTCGAATGAGATTAGTAATTTATCTGTTCTGTTACCGGATACATCTTTTTATCCTTTCTCACTAAAGAAAATTTTCTCAATTAATAAAAAATCAAGTTTCAAATAAACCATTAAGTTTTATATATACACTCAGATATTCTAACGGTTTCTAATAACAAAAATATTTTTTTATAAACAAAAAAAAGAATCATAATCAATCTCATAAGGAAGTACTTAATAAGTTGAAATAAACTAACTAAAAAGAAACTAACTAAAAAAACGACGAGTTATTAAGCCGATGACATTAGTGAATTCCACGATTTATATCAGAATCAAGTACTTTTGAGTGTAATTCCTGATGCTTGCTATAAAAAAAACCATTGTTAGAAAAATTTCTATTTTTATTTTTGATCTCTTCCTAAATTTGTATATTTTCAAAATACAAATATATTTTAAATAAAGAAGTATTTTTTTTTACAGAACTTGGTCATATTATTTGACCACGTCTAACTTCTTGAGTTGAATATTTGAACTATTTCGAAAAACTCAGATACAGAATAAGTACGAGTATCAAATGCTAAATTTTTATTTACGTTAAATTTTTTTAAGTTAGTACATATTTTGATTTTTTTTATTGATCCCTTTTGATAAGGGGTGGGGTCCAGTTAATCAGAAGCAATTAATTCAGACTAAAAAACTTTTTTTATGGAACAAACATATCAATATGCATGGATAATACCTTTCCTTCCACTTTCAGTTCCTATATTAATCGGGGTGGGACTTCTTCTTTTTCCGTCGGCAACAAAAAGTCTTCGTCGTATGTGGGCTTTTCAAAGTGTTTTAGTATTAAGTATAGTCATGATTTTTTCGATCAATTTATCGATTCAGCAACTAAATAGCCGTGCTACCTATCAATATGTCTGGGCTTGGATTCTCAATAATGATTTTTCTTTAGAATTTGGCTACTTAATCGATCCGCTTACTTCTATTATGTCAATATTAATCACTACTGTTGGAATTTTGGTTCTTATTTATAGTGATAATTATATGTTTCATGATCGTGGATATTTGAGATTTTTTGCTTATATGAGTTTTTTCAGTACTGCCATGTTGGGATTAGTTACTAGTTCCAATTTGATACAAATTTATATTTTTTGGGAATTAGTAGGAATGTGTTCATATCTATTAATAGGATTTTGGTTCACACGTCCTGTTGCAGCAAATGCTTGTCAAAAAGCGTTTGTAACTAATCGTGTTGGGGATTTTGGTTTATTATTGGGAATTTTGGGTTTTTATTGGATAACAGGGAGTTTTGAATTTCGGGATTTATTTCAAATATTCAATAACTTGATTTTTCATAATGAGTTAAATTTTTTATTTGTTACGTGGTGCGCTGTTTTATTTTTTTCTGGTGCTGTTTCGAAATCTGCACAATTCCCCCTTCATGTATGGTTACCAGATGCAATGGAAGGGCCGACTCCTATTTCGGCTCTTATCCATGCCGCTACTATGGTAGCCGCGGGAATTTTCCTTGTAGCTCGACTTTTACCTCTTTTCATTATTATACCTCAAATAATGAATTTTATTTCTTTAATAGGGATAATAACACTATTTTTTGGAGCTACTTTAGCTCTTGCTCAAAAAGACATTAAGAGGGGTTTAGCCTATTCCACCATGTCTCAA